GGAATTGAGATCTCATTCAAAGAGAAAGATAGCAAATATCTGGAGTTTCTTTTTTTATCCTATACGGATGATCCGATCCGCAAGGACCATGATTGGGAATTGTTTGATCGTCTTTCTCCGAGGAAGAAGCGAAACATAATCAACTTGAATTCGGGACAGCTATTCGAAATCTTAGGGAAAGACTTGATTTGTTATCTCATGTCTGCTTTTCGTGAAAAAAGACCAATTGAAGGGGAGGTTTTCTTCAAACAACAAGGAGCTGAGGCAACTATTCAATCAAATGATATTGAGCATGTTTCCCATCTCTTCTCGAGAAACAAGTGGGGTATTTCTTTGCAAAATTGTGCTCAATTTCATATGTGGCAATTCCGCCAAGATCTCTTCGTTAGTTGGGGGAAGAATCAGCACGAATCGGATTTTTTGAGGAACGTATCGAGAGAGAATTTGATTTGGTTAGACAATGTGTGGTTGGTAAACAAGGATCGGTTTTTTAGCAAGGTACGGAATGTATTGTCAAATATTCAATATGATTCCACAAGATCTATTTTCGTTCAAGTAAGGGATTCTAGCCAATTGAAAGGATCTTCTGATCAATCCATAGATCATTTCGATTCCATTAGAAATGAGGATTCGGAATATCACACATTGATCGATCAAACAGAGATTCAGCAACTAAAAGAAAGATCGATTCTTTTGGATCCTTCCTTTCTTCAAACGGAACGAACAGAGATAGAATCAGATCGATTCCCGAAATGCCTTTTTGGATCTTCCTCAATGTCCCGGCTATTCACGGAACGTGAGAAGCAGATGAATAATCATCTGCTTCCGGAAGAAATCGAAGAATTTCTTGGGAATCCTACAAGATCAATTCGTTCTTTTTTCTCTGACAGATGGTCAGAACTTCATCTGGGTTCGAATCCTACTGAGAGGTCCACTAGAGATCAGAAATTTTTGAAGAAAAAACAAGATGTTTCTTTTGTCCCTTCCAGGCGATCGGAAAATAAAGAAATGGTTGATATATTCAAGATAATTACGTATTTACAAAATACCGTCTCAATTCATCCTATTTCATCAGATCCGGGATGTGATATGGTTCCGAAGGATGAACCGGATATGGACAGTTCCAATAAGATTTCATTCTTGAAAAAAAATCCATTTTTTGATTTATTTCATCTATTCCATGACCGGAACAAAGGGGGATACACGTTACACCACGATTTTGAATCAGAAGAGAGATTTCAAGAAATGGCAGATCTATTCACTCTATCAATAACCGAGCCGGATCTGGTGTATCATAGGGGATTTGCCTTTTCTATTGATTCCTACGGGTTGGATCAAAAAAAATTCTTGAATGAGGTATTCAACTCCAGAGATGAATCGAAAAAGAAATCTTTATTGGTTCTACCTCCTCTTTTTTATGAAGAGAATGAATCTTTTTATCGAAGGATCAGAAAAAAATCGGTCCGGATCTACTGCGGGAATGATTTGGAAGATCCAAAACTAAAAACAGCGGTATTTGCTAGCAACAACATAATGGAGGCAGTCAATCAATATAGATTGATCCGAAATCTGATTCAAATCCAATATAGCACCTATGGGTACATAAGAAATGTATCGAATCGATTCTTTTTAATGAATAGATCCGATCGCAACTTCGAATATGGAATTCAAAGGGATCGAATAGGAAATGATACTCTGAATCATATAACTATAATGAAATATACGATCAACCAACATTTATCGAATTTGAAAAAGAGTCAGAAGAAATGGTTTGATCCTCTTATTTCTCGAACCGAGAGATCCATGAATCGGGATCCTGATGCATATAGATACAAATGTTCCAATGGGAGCAAGAATTTCCAGGAACATTTGGAACATTTCGTTTCTGAACAGAAGAACCGTTTTCAAGTAGTGTTCAATCGATTACGTATTAATCAATATTCGATTGATTGGTCCGAGGCTATCGACAAACAAGATTTGTCTAAGTCACTTCGTTTCTTTTTGTCCAAGTCACTTCTCTTTTTGTCCAAGTCACTTCCCTTTTTGTCCAAGTCACTTCCCCTTTTCTTTGTGAGTATCGGGAATATCCCCATTCATAGGTCCGAGATCCACATCTATGAATTGAAAGGTCCGAATGATCAACTCTGCAATCAGTTGTTAGAATCAATAGGTGTTCAAATCGTTCATTTGAATAAATTGAAACCCTTTTTATTTTTATTGGATGATCATGATACTTCCCAAAGACCGAAATTCTTGATCAATGGAGGAACAATATTACCATTTTTGTTCAAAAAGATACCAAAGTGGATGATTGACTCATTCCATACTAGAAATAATCGCAGGAAATCCTTTGATAACACGGATTCCTATTTCTCAATGATATCCCAGGATCGAGACAATTGGCTGAATCCCGTGAAACCATTTCATAGAAGTTCATTGATATCTTCTTTTTATAAAGCAAATCGACTTCGATTCCTGAATGATCCACATCACTTCTGGT